CGATCTGATTTATATATCAATAAGATATCGATATAAATTAGATAGAGATCAAACTTGATCTTCTTGTGTTCGGTTCGGGAATCAAAGAAAAAGAAACATATTGGAAACAGCTCTTGTCTTGGAACTTGGAATCACCCTTTCTTAGTATGGAACGCCTAGGAAAAAGCGGATTGAATCGGAAATATCGACGGATTCTTGCGGAGTCCAAAGAAATATCAAATAAAAAAAAAAATCTACTGTTCGAATTTCATATCTATCGAATTTGCAATTTTAATATCAGAATAGTGGATATAGTCATGATTCAATGGGTTAGGTCCACTTACTTTTTCTTTTGTTGATTTCGAATCTTTACAATAGATTAGATTGGAATAATGGAAAAGAAAAATATTTGGTGATCGAAGAGACGACTTCACATTACTCATTATAATAAACAAGCGTTCAACTTTTTTTTTTAGCAACTTTCTAGAATTACTATTCTAATTACTATATTCTAACTCATTATAAGGATAACATATTATCATTAAATTCGAACGTTTAGAATTACATTATTATCCAGTTGGTTACTTTTTTTATTACAAATCAACACAATTTTTATTCCCGTTTCAATATGAATATTACCACTTTACTTTATTTAATTTATGATTTAATTTATGAAAAAGGCCAAAAAGCCCCTTATCGGATTTGAACCGATGACTTACGCCTTACCATGGCGTTACTCTACCACTGAGTTAAAAGGGCAATTGGATTCAATTATTGAAGGAGGCACTAGGCGGATAAGATAGATCTATATCTATCTATATATATATTATATATATAAGTATATGCAGTAGACTCATAGCGGCGAGTGTCACCTAGGGGAACGAGAATTTTGATTTACTTAATAAGTATCGGTTAACCCGGGTTTATTGATATTGGATTTGATAAATATCAATGAAATGAAGTGTTTCAAGACCGACCCTAATGGAATTGACTTGAATTGATCTGACCCCATCAGAACGGAACGAAATTTATTTGATTGATACATGGACCTACCAATTCGACATAGATCCACGAGATTTCACATGTGATAAAGAGATTCTGTTTGTTTCCCGAACCCAAATTTTAGAGAAAAAAAATTTTGATAACTTGTTAATCTTAATCCCCGTTCCCAGATTTTCGGATTTCTCATTTGTTAATTTCCCAGCTTAGGGCAATATAGGAATAGTCCACTCTCATCTTACCAAGGAGTGGATAAATGAATGAAAGTTAAGTGGAAGAAATGAAGAAAAAATCTTCTTTTATGTCGGACCAATCACTTCCCAAAAGAGTCCTCTACTTTCGTCCTATTTTTATTCTTTTTTTTTTTATAGCAATTTCTATAATAGATAATAGATTTCGATTTTAGAATAGAATGGCGATTAAAATGAGCGATTGATGGACGAATCAAAAAATGCTATTGGTATGGGATCAGAAAAGGGGAAAAGATCCGTTAGAGTTAGTCATCCCATTCCATTATATTGACAATTTCAAAAAACTGTTCATACTAAGTATGATGGCAGTCGGGCAAGTATGCCCCCATCGTCTAGCGGTTCAGGACATCTCTCTTTCAAGGAGGCAGCGGGGATTCGACTTCCCCTGGGGGTAGGGTACTACGAAAGGAAGTTGATCGTGGATTATAAATAAGCCTAGACTTTATTCTTCCTGGGTCGATGCCCGAGCGGTTAATGGGGACGGACTGTAAATTCGTTGGCAATATGTCTACGCTGGTTCAAATCCAGCTCGGCCCAATAATTCGCTGATCCACCAGGAAATGATATAACCCCTTTGGTTTCCAGAAATGCCAGATACGAAAGACTCAAGAATAATACGAAAGACTCAAGAATAATACGAAAGACTCAAGAATAAAAAGAGTCCAATTCTCCGATAGATCCCTACCGCTATTTATTGATTTTGTTTGCTCCATTTATTCGTTCCCATAAATTCTGATCTTGCTAATAATGATCTAGATTCATATCAGGATCATGAAATCGCAAGCATAAAGTCTAATGAAAAGAATAAACTAACGCAAAAAAAAGACTCTTTTTTTTTTTCATTGGGGACATTGAAAAACGAATTATCAATCGATTTGGCAATAACGAAAGGAATCCGTGCCGCTCTCACTAAAGTGTATATCCGTGTGTATATCAATATCTCACTCACGTCTCTGTTCCAACACGTCTATTTTTATCTAAATATAAATGAAATGTTTTGAATGAAATCATAAAAATAGGTATTCGGTACATTTTACCGCCCCGGGATTGTAGTTCAATTGGTCAGAGCACCGCCCTGTCAAGGCGGAAGCTGCGGGTTCGAGCCCCGTCAGTCCCGACGGATCCAAATCCAATAAAAAAACATCAATATATCTCGGTTTCTGTTAAACTGGGGCAAAATAAAATGGTATAATTTCATGCCTACTGCTCTCCCTTTCTCTTTTTTCTTTTTCATTTCGATTTCTCATCAACCAGTACCGATTGATGAGAAAGAGACATGTGCGAATTGCTACAATTATTGGTATTGGTAGCATCATATTCAGGATTCCAAGAGCTACCGTAGGGGGTCTGGTTTTTTTGACTGCCCCCCATCTGTGTATGGACTGGAATCGAGTACCATATCGTTCCCGGGAGCGTATACACAACTGAATTTAAGATCGTTACTTTGATAGAATACTTTTAAGATTAAGATTCAAAGTATCTTCTTTTCTGGTTTCTAGTTTGGCTAACTTAAATTACTAGTTTGAATTTGAAAGAATTTATTTCATTCAAATTTCACGCCGAACTTGTGAGGGATACGTTCTAGTACTAATCCAAGGGAGGGGGATGATATTTTTAATAAAATAAAGATATAAAATAAAGATCAAGCAAGGAGCCAACCCCTCCCGAAGAGGGAATGAATAATCTTTCTTAAGCGTATTGCCAAAGAAGAACAAACTCTAAATAAAAAAAAAATAGTAAATTTTATGAAATATTCGATTCTTTTCTACTGGGACTCGTCTTTATCACACTTCTTTTTCGTTTTTTTTTTAATGATATAATTTTCTTGAAAAAAAAAAAAATGAAAAGGGATTTAGAACTTAACCCCTTCCTTTTTTCTTTTTCTATTTCGTTTCGATTGTTTGTTTGGTTTTTTTCGAAACCCTTTGTAAACTGTAAAAAAGGAAAGTGTAAAGCGGTTAGGTGGTTGTACCAGTAAGGCGGTCGATTATAGAAAAGACAGACTGGAAAAGACTGGTAAATCAAAAAAGTATTCAAAAAGTCTTAGTATTAAATTAAAGGAATTCTTTTGATTGAATCAAAGTTTGTATTTGGTGTGTGGATAAAAGAGCTGCCTATGTTATACTATTGAATTCTCGACGATGAATCGACTTGACAGTCAAATATTGTTATTCATGATATTGATCCCATTCGCTATCATCGAAATGTAATTCATACCATTGAATTTACAAGCGAAAGGGTTATCATCTCTATGGGATTAAATCCCGAGTTATTGCGAAGTAAAAAAAACCAAACGATGAGACTATGGAAGTAAATATTCTCGCATTTATTGCTACTACACTGTTCGTTCTAGTTCCTACTGCGTTTTTGCTTATAATATACGTAAAAACGGTCAGTCAAAGTGATTAATTTGAACGAAACTTGACTTCTTAGTTCTTATCAAGGATTTAAGAAAAAAATTTCAATTTCATGTCTTAGTCTTAAATGAAACGAACGGACTAGAATCAGCAGTAGCCTATGAGATTCGATAGTATGGTCGAAAGATTCATATATGAATCTTTCGACCATACTATCTATTTTATTATTTTCATGTATAAAGATAGAAACTGAATCGAAATCAATCTACAATATGGATCCTTATACATGTTAATATATACATAATATCTCAATTCTATTTCTTTGCTTCGTCTATTTGTATTTTCTTTTTTTTTTTTTCATTCCAATCAATCTGAAATAATCGAAAGGCTGCTCTTACGATTTTCAAATTTATTTAGTTCTGATTATTTTCAATATGAATCTCGGTATCCATTAAAAAAAGAATCAAATCGATGAAAGAAAAACAAATTTGGGGGCATATATTACTAAAAGAAAATAAAGTTAATAAAAGAAATAGGAAAGAAATAAAGTAATCGTTTTTTTTAGCATTCCGAAGAGGTCGTTGATTGAGCGGTTGACAGATGATCCAAGGAGCTCTATTCTATAACATTTCAAAAAGGGGTACCCCGGCGATTTGCAACCCTGGAGCCATGATATGAAACGGGTCAATAAAGCATAGCAGAAAGCAAATTTCTAAAATACTCAAATAATAAAACCAGCGGTAAGTGCGAAATATGTGACTTGAACAAGGCACAATCTTATTATTATTAACTATTCAAAATCTTATTATTATTAACTATTCAAATTAAATCGTGAACCCTTTCTTTTCTCTTTGAACAGGCCAATAAAAAAAAGGGGTCCGGTTTTCCGCGTTCTTCCCCATTGTCCATAGAGAACTCTGGCAAGGGCCGGTTCAGAAAAACCAAATAGAAAATCTAGGAAGACTTCGGTTGGAATAAAATTCCTATGATCTGTATCCCCCTTTCTTTCAAAATAGAAATCGGGGCTTTTTGGAAATATCGGTATCGGTTTGATTTGGATTCTGAAAGAGCATTATTCATATATATTATGAATTGTATTCTATTCATAATAGAATCGAATACAATTACCTCGCCAGAATACAAGCCAATAGAATTCCGAAATGAAGATATTTTTATTAATTCAATTTCGAAATTCTAAATGGAATTAAATTACTGAATATAATTATTATATTAATTAATTAATATAATTAAAAAGGCTTTGCAGAACGATCTATAAAAAAAGTGATACAGTTTGATTCCCCAACTCAATTAGTAGTAGCTCTAGAGTCCACTTCTTCCCCATACTACGAGCGAAAGGGAAAATGTAAAGACTACCATTAAAGCAGCCCAAGCGAGACTTACTATATCCATGTGAATTATGTCCCCTATCTCTATGAATATGAAGAATTTATTCCATTATTGTTTCCTAATAATAGTGGAATCACTGGCGCAGAGTCAAAAAGGGATTCTGACCCAACGCCCTTGATGAAAGACTCCACTAAATATGAAACGCTCCAATAAATCCACTTAGAACAAGTTCGTATATGATTTCTAGTAGAATCTAGAAAAATGAAACAAAATACACAGTCGCACTTTTCTTTGGAAGTATCAAAGGGAGTGTTACCTAATATGTAGTAATAATAAGAACTCCTCGTTTTTTTGTTGCCCTTTATTATCAATTATCATTAAGTAAAAGCCAATTATCCGTCCAATCGAATATTGATTGACTGCCCGTGCACTCAGCTCAGAGACTCTTATGAGTCTGTATACTGTATACAAAGTATCTCCCGTCCCTTCCATAACAATTAATTCTATTTTCTCTCGGGCTTTTCAATCTAATTCAAGACCCGGTCAGTAGACCATGCATTAGCAGTGTAAATAAATCGGTAACTCTTGATTTGATATGAAAGCGCTTCTACTACTATAATCTTTCCGTGAATCCTAAATACAAGGATTAACAGCACTTTAAGTTTAAGGAACAGAAAAAAGAACAGAAACCCCAGCTATTTCGAATCACGAAAGTGCCAAGAGTCGCGTACTTTGCTGGAAAAGATTCGGCGAGTTAGACCAGACAAGCAGAATAAAGGATTGCGAGTCTTATCGTTTGTTGATCAGGCGACACCCAGATTTGAACTGGGGAAAAAGGATTTGCAGTCCCCCGCCTTACCGCTCGGCCATGCCGCCAAAACGATACAAAATAGATGAAAAAATTCCCCCTTTGCTTGTTTGGGGGGGTACTCAATGTCTTTTTTTTTTTTTTGTACGTCCATCTGAAATCTCGTTTTTATTAATTCCTTGCCTAAAAAAAATGTGTCCTTTTTTTGGATCGGCTCCGGTTCTTCAATTGATTTTATAGTATCTCACACAACATCTTAATCCCTCTCTTTTCTCTTTCTTTTTTTCTATTGAAAAATGTGTGCATTTTCAGTCACAAAAGCCAAAATTAAGGACAAATTGGAACCATTAACTAGTGACTGTAAATTCGTGACCAACTCTTGGATTTAAATTGAAATTGTGTTTCCTAATGATAGAAGAAAATAAAAATTGATACCTACCTAATCAATATTGGTTTTTTCTATAAAAAAAGCCTTCTCCATTTCAATTATAACAGCAATTATGAGTATATGTAAACCCCAAACATAAATCGTTTCGCGGCTAGCTTATTGGTTATCTTATCTGTGTCTGATGCCTCTCTATAGGGAATTTGCCGAAAATTGTCGTACTGCAATTTCGATTTTCTCTTCAATCTAAATTTTGATAGAGCACGACATGCGCTGTCCCGAAGTGAACTATGCAATAAAGGGGGCGATGTATATATAGATAGCTATATCGGCACGGGTTTACTAAATACAAGCCGTCTTACGCACTTCAATCCTATTCTAAAAATTCTACTAAAAAAAGAAAAAGGGGTTCTCCGCAAATTATTTTTTGAACAGTGGAATCCACGAAAAGTTTAAGTGCTAAAAAAAAGAGCTTTACGCTGTTATATTGTGTCTGATTCTTATGTCTTTATCTTAGCGAATAGATCAAATCACGACGTTTATTTTTCTGGTATCCTAACGGATTGGAATATCATAATAATGGTATAAATTGAATTTTTTTTATTCTATACAAAACTCCGCAAGTCTAAGTGGAATTTATCGCTTCCTTTCCATTTGGATCTGTCTCTTAGAAATTCCAATTTTATTAAGTATAAAATCATCCTTTTTCCCCCGTTCATACGTATTTCATACATTCCATCTATATGGAGTTGGGTAAAATTTCATGCGATTCAGTAAACAGAATCTAAATTCCAGCATTCTGCATCGATTCATATGAATCGATGCAGAATGAGAAACGAATGGGATTTTTTGATAAATGGGAAATTCAAAATGCTCGGAGAGGGAAATGCGGGAATGTCTACAATACCTGGGTTGAATCAGATCCAATTTGAAGGATTTTGTAGGTTCATTGATCAGGGCTTAACAGAAGAGCTTTATAAGTTTCCAAAAATTGAAGATACAGATCAAGAAATTGAATTTCAATTATTTGTGGAAACATATCAATTGGTAGAACCCTTGCTAAAAGAAAGAGATGCTGTATATGAATCATTCACGTATTCTTCTGAATTATATGTATCCGCAGGATTAATTTGGAAAAGCCGAGGGGACATGCAGGAAAAAACAATTTTTATTGGAAACATTCCTCTAATGAATTCTTTGGGAACTTCTATAGTAAACGGAATATACAGAATTGTCATCAATCAAATATTGCAAAGTCCCGGTATCTATTATCGGTCTGAATTGGGCCATAACGGAATTTCGGTCTATACAGGCACCATAATATCTGATTGGGGGGGAAGATTAGAATTAGAGATTGATAGAAAAGCAAGGATA